ATTTTATCGACTAATAGCGGACAAATTGGTGTATTACCAAATCACGCACCTATTGCCACAGCTGTAGATATAGGAATCTTGAGAATACGTCTTAACGACCAATGGTTAACAATAGCTCTGATGGGCGGTTTCGCTAGAATAGGCAATAATGAAATAACCATTTTAGTAAATGATGCAGAGAGGGGCAGTGACATTGATCCGCAAGAAGCTCAACAAACTCTTGAAATAGCTGAAGCTAATTTAAGTAGCGCTGAAGGCAAGAGACAAACAATTGAGGCAAATTTAGCTCTCCGACGAGCTAGGACGCGAGTCGAGGCTATCAATACAATTTTATAACTAGCTGTTGGTGCGTCCGAATAGAATAATAATAAAGAAAGAAAAAGATAATATAATAATTATAATTAATAATAAATTAATAATATAAATAAATATATAATATAATAATAATTAATAATAAATTAATAATAAATAATAAAGAAAGATAATTAATAAAGATAATTAATAAAATAATAAAGAAATAAAGAAAGAAAAAGAAATTTAGCTTATACCTTATACAATACACCACATTAGGTTAGGATTTTACCGATTGAATCCAATCAAGTGTAATCAGATTTTGGTGCAACAAAAAACAAAAAATAAAATAAAAAAAAAAATAAGAAGTAGTAGGGTATGGAAAAGATACAAAATCAATCAAAAAAAGAAGGTGGGTAGAAATACTTATTAGATACCGCAGCCAATGGTATCTAATAAGTTCTACCTACTATTGGATTTGAACCAATGACTCCTGCCGTATGAAAGCAATACTCTAACCGCTGGGTTAAGTAGGTCATTTATTATCATAAAAAAAGGAACCCGTCACATTGATAGATTATAGATGGAATCTTATTTCTAAGCAATACCCTTGACAGGAAATAGATCAGAGAGCTATCATGTCAGATTATGCAATACTCACCTTGACAAGAATTTATATAATGATAAAATATTTATCACAAACACAAGGGCCATAGCTCAGTTGGTAGAGCACCTCGTTTACACGCGCGCCAATGTTTTTTCAGAGGAGTCCATCATATAATCAACAGAATTTATCTTAGTAAAAAGTCGACGTCTTACTCCCATGTATTCGAAGGAACAAGAGAACAATAGCCTGACAAATAGTTGGTTGGTCCAATTGAGGTTCCAATTTAGGCGCCAAGAAATAGAACCCATCATTGATTTGATAATTGATAAGGTGAATATCCAGTCCATTCAATGCTAGGCATAATGAGTATAAGTACCTCAAAAAAATCTCTTTTTGTCCTATGAACTTGAAGGTGTATGAAGTTTCATATTTGATGCTTTGGGCAGAGCGATAGAGACTCCATTTAACTTAGGTTGATATAGGCCGAAGGCAGACCTACGTCAAGATAACTCTTTTTTGAAACACTTTGGTATTGCTACTGAATAAAAATAAAGAGTCAGAGCACGCGGAGCCATCTCGTTATCTTTCTGTTAAGAAAAAGGATGGCAGACTCGCTGATATTTATATCAGTTGATGAAAGAGCCCAATGCAAAAAAAAAATGCACGTTGGGTCTTTGAAACAGTTCGAATCATTTCGATAATAATCAGTTTGATCTGTTTTACCGAGAAGGTCTACGGTTCGAGTCCGTATAGCCCTAATTTTTTTTAATTTAATTAATATAATATTAATGTAAATTTCCAATTAATTTAATCTTTTTTTTTACTTTTACATATACTTTACATATACATAGTAGAGTTTTTTATTTCTTCATTATTATTTTATTATTTGTTGTTTGTCGCTGGACGGTTGGTTGTTCCATTGAAATAGAATCATTCCCACATTCTCGCTCACGGGAATCGTTCGGAACATGAAACTCAAATAAATTTCAATGGAACCAATCGACTGATATTTTCCAAATTTAGGATAAGCAAACCCATTCTTTTTCATTTTCATTAATTTTCCTGAGTGAATTACATAGCTAAAAAAATGTCCCTTTTCCTATCCATGATCAAATAGTTAGTATACCTTTCTTTGGTATACCTAAAGAAATAGTTATTTTTTAAGGTAAGATCATGACATGAGCCCGGATAATATACTCAAACTCAATTGCTCATGATTCAAAAGGCAATAAAATTTTGGATCCGTTTGAACTTAGACGAGTTAGGAACCCCGAACTTATTCACTTCACTTTTTGCGAAAGAGCAACCCAACTCATTGTTTCAGAGAGAATGAATTGATCCTAAATCCCCACCTATTTTTGGTTTTGGGTATAGGAACCTATGCGTTGTTATATGTAAGGGCTCCTCGCAATTCAACGCATTGAATACAATAAGTCTCGTACTGGGAGATATAATACAATAAAAATAAATGCCCTCTGTTGTTATATTTGTTATATATAATTATAATTTATAGATATTTTGATATTTTGATATTTTCCATTTTTTTTTTTTTAGTTTAAGATAAAATCAAAAAAAAATGAATTCAATTCTAGAGAATTATAA